AGGAAAGGCTCAATGTTGAATTGAGATCTCATTAGTCCGGTATAGATCGAGTCCAGTTATAAAGGGAAGAATATCAATAGAATGGCTGAACAATATGACCAGTACCCATCGATGCTAGCAGGGGATTTCCATGATTTCTTTAGGTTGGAAGATAGAAGGAGTTTCAGAAACGACACTACGTCTAATCGTAGGAGAGCTGAGAAGTTTGCATCAAATTTCATCGTTGTGGTCTAATGGATTTGGCATGCTGTAGTCCTAGACCACTTGGACCAATGGTAGGGAAGGGTTAGCTAAGACGCTGCTTCGATTGGATCTAGCCTTAGTAAAGTAGAAGTTGAAAGAGATTTTACCATAAGCTGTGGTTGGAAACATCCCTCGTACCACCTCAGACTACTATCCTATGATCATTTACATGGAAGGTATGCATTCTGCTAAACCCTCTAATCGTCCCTTCAGGTGTGAAGCTGTCTGGTTCTCTCATCCGCACTTTAGAAAGATTATTTTGAATACCTGGGAAAAGGAAAGGGTTTAAGCTATATAAAAGCCTCTAACTTAGATAAAGACAATAATGTCTTCTAGTTGCGTCTGCTTATAGGATAGCGCCCGCAGGGAGTTCCTATTACAGAAGGGGATGGGACTAGGAGGCTTTGCATACAGACTAGTAACATCTCTTAGATGGCTGCCTTCTACTTACATAAGGACTCACCCTAGGAAAGGATTTGATTCATACCCGTCCTACCTTCTGCTTCTGAACCTCCTGATTTAATACCCTTTGAATAGCTACAAAGAAAGAAGGGCTTCAATCGAGTCACGACACGAAAAGAATAGAAGCTTTCTCATGCGGGTTAGGAACTTAAAGAGAGGGAAGAAGCTCTTAGATTAGAAAGGGAAAGGACAGGAGTCTCACTCTTCACTTCTTGGCTGGGAGTTGATTCCCGGAGTGACGGAAGAATAAGAGTAGCGGTGGGAAGACTCCTGATGCTTTCAGGCGGGTTAACTGAACCCAAAGAAAGCCTAAAAGAATCCCTATATTCCAGCTTAACAAGGTTAGTGTAATATGCTCGACTAAGGGGAAAGAGGAAAGGAAAGAAGGTTAACCGAGCACGGATCTGGGCTTAAGGCAAGGAGTGCACTGATAGCACTAGTCGAAGAAAGGCAGTTAGATCATAAGAAGGCGGGTAGGTAAGAATAGGAAGTTTAGAGGAGTGAAGGGTTTAGGAGGGACTAAAACACAGCTAGCTAAGTATATTGTATTCCAATATAACAATCTAACTAGGGTTGTAAAATCTTTGACTTCTGGAAGAAGGTTTGGTAAAGCGAAATCTCTAAAACTTCATCTGTAAGAGAAGAGTACAGAGTAGCTGGAAAGTTTAACTCGACTGAAGGCATTGGCGAGACTAAAAGCACTAAAAGTAAGGTAAGGGAGGTTGCCAGCTTGACTTCGCCTCCACGGCACGGAGGTCATCCAGTTAGTTTAGGAGAGAAGCTCTTGGGGTGGGGAGGATAGGAAATTAAAACGAATCAGTCCGGTAGAAAAGTATGTAACTGGTACCAAGACTTTACTTCTAATGCAGGTAAGCAGAAGCTAACTCGAAAATCTTTGTGGAGTTAACGTTGACCCAGTGGCTAGAAGTTCCATTTCAAATGGATTGACTAAGAGGATCTTGAGCCAGATAGGAAAGATTCCTCGCCAAGGTTCGGAGATGCTGACACAACGTTTGAAGAAAGCTCGACTCAGGGGGGCAAGACTCACCCTCTAAACTCTAAACCAAAGATTCTCCTTCAGTAGATTCGTAGCAAGGAGATTCCTCAATAAAATCTTTATTCTGAAAGAACTAAAAAGGGAGTGGGGTATTCGAATTCGACCGAAGCAAAGGTTCTTTTCCACGAGTACTAAACCGGGGCATAAAGCCCTTTTCTTTCATCACAGGAAAGTAGGGTAGGGAACTGGTCTTTTGGATATGTCTTACCGGAAAGAAGCTCGACTGAAAGCAGGTGCTAACTCGATCCCGATTCTCTTTCAAAGGAGGTGCCATATCCCGCGAAGGGTGAGAAAGACGTGGCTAACTCGACAGAGGAAGGAGCTATCGGAAGGGAAGGAGAGCGAGGGCTCAGCCAAAGACAGAGAGGATCTGTATAGGATAAACCGCAGGGAGAGAAGATGAAAGATTCTCAACTAATACAGAGGACGGGGCATACCCTGGGACTTGCTAACTCAACCTTAAAAGCTGTTCTCTGGGAGGAAAAGGGAGAGTCGACTTGGCTTGGATTATCCAACAGCGGATGCAAACGAAGAAAGCAAAGCGTTAGGATAGGAATTACAAGGAGCAAAGCTTTGAAGCTAACTCGACAAAGCCTGATAGGAAAAAGATTATTATCCCTCGGGTGGTGGGTAACCTTATATTTCCCCCAACTTATGGCCATGATGCAGTTCTTTCTTTAAGGGTTGCTTTCCAAACCTAACTGCTAGTGTGAATATAATGAAGCCCTCTTCTTAGTT